TGTGGCATGCGGGAAGGGCTCGTGCGGCTGCAGCAGGATTTGAAAAAGGAATCGATCGTGATTTGGAACCTGTTCTTTCCATGACCCCTCTTAGTTGAGATTTTCTTATTTGTATCTAATCTATTTTCTATTTATTGTTTTTTTTTTCTCTTCTGGCCCGGCTATCCCACCTAGCCGAGCCAGGCCAAACGAATAAAGAAACAAATTGTTTTTAACAAGCAAAAGGAGAGAGAGGGATTCGAACCCTCGATAGTTCTTTATTCAGAACTATACCGGTTTTCAAGACCGGAGCTATCAACCACTCGGCCATCTCTCCCGGATGGTAATCCCTATTTTTATTTTATTCCTGCGAACAGAACATGACCATATGAGATGATAGACCGACTATCAGTAGAAAGATCCCGGATGATGCAAATTCTATTTCGACGTATCTAACTATATATCTAACTATATATGTATATACAACATATAATAGTATGCCTGTTTGGTTTGTGAAGTAAATACTAAACGCCTCTCGACTCCATGTCCTAATCAAATTAAGTGGTAATAAATTCTAAAGAATCAAATGATTCACGGTCAAATCCCTCCACGATGCATTTTTTTCTATTACAATTTTGACTAAGCGGGGGATCAAATGGTATAGTGTTTATTTGTTGGTAGCTTGGAGGATTACAAACATGACTATTGCTTTCCAATTTGCTGTTTTTGCATTAATTGCGACTTCATCAATCTTACTGATTAGTGTACCCGTTGTATTTGCTTCTTCTGATGGTTGGTCAAGTAACAAAAATGTTGTATTTTCCGGTACATCATTATGGATTGGTTTAGTTTTTCTGGTAGCTATCCTTAATTCTCTCATCTCTTGAACTTCTTTGGTATTTTTCCGATCCCAAAATTCCACTCCTTCTAAAACATTTGGATTGTGAGACACATTAGGATTCCATCTGAGTTCCGAAAAAAGTTTGAGTTAATTGTTATTAATCGAATATTATAAATAATAAGATTATCTTAATTGGAATCTGTATAGTATCTGACCCTGCACAAATATGATCCAGACGCATATATGATATATCATATATGTCATATATGTGTGGACATATGTGCATGTATCAGGAACGAAGAAAGTGCGGATATGGTCGAATGGTAAAATTTCTCTTTGCCAAGGAGAAGACGCGGGTTCGATTCCCGCTATCCGCCCATGATGAAGTAACGCACTATGATAAAAAAATTCGATATAGTTGACTATGATACTAACTACCATAGTATAGTAGTTCGATCTTCCCCTTTCTTTCTTTGTCTTCCATCCAAAAAACGAAAATTATTAGGTAACAGAATGATAGCTAAATACTAGGTAACAGAATGACAGCTAAAAAGATATTTTTTGGCAAAAAAATGTTGCGGAGACAGGATTTGAACCCATGACCTCAAGGTTATGAGCCTTGCGAGCTACCAAGCTGCTCTACTCCGCGCTGAAGAATTGGGAACCAATGGACGAAGAAAAATGGGGCATGCCCCTCTAGCATATCTATACAAATAGAATAGTCTATTTATACAGAATGGTAAAGGGGGCCTCTCTATGATCATAGATCATAGAGATTTATACAAGTCTTAAACAATATTTTTATCCTTACCAACTTGATCTTGTTGCGCCCGGTAACAAACATGCATGAACCATTTCTCGAAGTATGTGTCCGGATAGCCCAAAGTCTCGATAGTTAGCTCTAGGTCTTCCAGTCACAAAACAACGCCGATGAATACGTATAGGTGCACTATTGCGTGGTAGGGATTGCAATTTTCGATGAATTTCCCATTTATCACTCAACGATGGAACTTTGCTTATTTCTTTTTTTAAGGAGCGACGAATCAAATGATATTTCTGTTCCAATTTCTGCCGCTTCTTCTCCCTCTGAATCAAACTTTTTCTTGCCATAATGTTCAGTTCCTATTATTATCAATGATACAGTTCGAATCCTAGATGTAAAAATATAAGAAAGAAGGTAAACCCTCCTCTCCATCGAAACAAATGAGATTGTTGCTGATACAGTACATAAAAAAAATCAATAACGAAATTAACCAAATTTTCCTGATGTAGAGGCAATCAAGAAAGCTGCGTAAGTGAATATATAACCTACAGAAAAGTGAGCTAATCCAACCAATCTTGCTTGCACAATGGAAAGGGCCACTGGCTTATCTCTCCATCGAATCAAATTAGCCAAAGGTGTGCGTTCATGAGCCCACGCTAAAGTTTCAATCAATTCCTGCCAATATCCGCGCCAAGAAATTAAGAACATAAACCCAGTAGCCCAAACAAGATGTCCAAATAAGAACATCCATGCCCATACTGATAAACTATTCATACCAAAAGGGTTATACCCATTGATAAGTTGTGAAGAATTTAACCATAAATAATCTCTTAACCACCCCATCAAATAAGTGGAGGATTCGTTAAATTGTGAAACGTTACCCTGCCATAATGTGATATGTTTCCAATGCCAATAAA